ATTATGTTTCGCAATTTCATAACCCAATTTTTCAATTTCTAAGTAACCTTGGATACAAATCACGATAATGTATATTGTTCCTCGAATCTGTCATTGAGAGGTAAAGGATTAAATCCTTTTAAGAAATAAAGTTTTTGATCGGAATATGAATCAAACCGAAAGACCCCTTAACTATTAAGGGGGTTAATAGAACGAATCACACTTTTACCACTAAACTATACCCGCTACAATGCGATTATTGTATACAAATGGACCTTTTGTCGATTTTGTCGAAGAGGGGAATTGGACGTAATCAAGATAGGATTAGAAAAGAATCATGAAAAAATGAGATTCCGAAAAGAAAGGGGCCTTATTTAAATAACTAAGTTCTCTCTTTTCTTTTGCTGGAGGAGTTTTGATAGATAGGGCTCGCCAAAACAAACCATTGAAATTATAACATAAAAATGCATTGTGTGTAAGAATTCATAGTTTTCTTTTTTGATTCCCCTAAGGTAGTAAAGTCAATCAAAAAAGAAGAAAGAATAATAAGAAATGACACAAAGTCCTTCTTCTTTTTTTTTGTTGTTCAACCATTTTTGTTTTCAAATCAGATAAATCATTTTATTTAGGATTCGTTGAAACAAAAAAAAAGGCCCGGCTAGGTACTGACCAGGCCAGGCCATGGAAATAAAAAGGCCCTTTCGAACAAAATCAAAGCAAAGAGGTCTTCTTTAGTTTTCTTTCTATTGTTTGTATCTTTTGAATCTTTCGCGTCCTTACTTTATCTAAATAGAATTGCTGATAAAAATTGTACATCGTTATATAATAAAGACAGAGAAAGAACGAATTTTTGAATCCTTAGATTATATGTAATGTAACATAGTAATTATCTTTTTCAATTGGGAGAGATGGCTGAGTGGACTAAAGCGGCGGATTGCTAATCCGTTGTACGAGTTTTTCGTACCGAGGGTTCGAATCCCTCTCTTTCCGTTTCCGTTGATCACTTGATATTTGATTTATCTTTCCAATTTTGCAAACTTTTTTCTAGTTAAACGCGTGGAATAGAAAAAATCCTAAGAAAATTTAAAAATCAAGCAAGGAAAACTGATTTTTTATTTTATTCTTCACGTCCAGGATTACGTCCTGGATCATTAGATAGGAATCCAAAGATGAAGAGAGAAACAAAGAATATCACTACTGTGTAAACGAAGAGTTTGAGAGTAAGCATTACACAAGCTCCAAGATCATTTTTTGAAAAAAAAAGAGAATAGATCCTCTATTTTTATACCACATATCGTGTTTTGACACCAAGAAATGAAGTGCTTTCTAGAAATAGAAAATAATTTTCAGAAATGAAAATTCATTTCATTTGTAAGAAGAGTCCTTCATTACATTACCAAACAAAAACTTATTTCATACCCACAATTAGATATTGTGGGGGACCCTAATAGGATAAGGTCTTTCACTGGAAAGGGGTCCGAATGGGAAAATGGGATGAGTCGGATTTATCGCAGCTATCCACGAATTTCAATTTTGAATCGAGGATTGATACTGTAAGACTTATCTGATCTTATCAATTGTTAGAATTTTTTTTTTTTTCTTGAATAAATCATGACTTTTCTACGATAGTATTAAAGATCTCATCGAAAACTTACAGCAGCTTGCCAAACAAAGGCTAAGAGAAAAAAGAGTAGAGGTATGACTGGCATAATATCTACGATTGGATTCAAAAAAGCATAGGCCTCGGGCAATTTGGCCAAGAAAGGACTACTCGAATAAAGAGTAGAATTAAGACAGATACAGATTAAACTAAAGATATTAAGCATAACAGACATTTTGTTCTTGGAGATAATTGCATTTTGATTGAGTTATTGATATAAGGAAAAATGAAGAAAGTAAGGTTGACAAAAAGATCCTTCTTTTTCTTTGAATCCACCCAATCAAAACTCCTCCAATTCTCAACAGAGAATAGAAGAAATTATACTTTCATACAATATCTTAATTGAATTCTATGTAATGATCAATAAATTCAGGTAAATTCTATACCTACATGTATAAAAATTCTAAAAAAAATCTAATCTATTTTATAGATATTTGGACTGAAATTGACGAACAACCAAGAACAATATTATTCTTTATTAGTGTCCAATAGAAATTGGGGCGTGGCCAAGTGGTAAGGCAACGGGTTTTGGTCCCGCTATTCGGAGGTTCGAATCCTTCCGTCCCAGAGCATATCCATTCTATCAGAATAAAGATTGCTTTTTTGAACAACGTTCTGTTTAAAGGTCTAATATTGGATAGAATGTGATTCATGTTTCTGATTTTGAATCGAAATGCGAAAGAACCAATATTCCCTATCCCAATTATTCATTTTCTGTGGATTTCTGAATTCTAAACAAGAGGGAGTTCTTAGTACTAATGAAATTCAATCAATGGGATTAAGTCTTTTAAGACTGGGTTAGGGTAAAATAAAAATAGGAGCAAGAACTTAATCTGGACTTGTTTGTCTTTGTACCTAGAC